AAGAATTTCATGTTCCCTTCCTTCTTACGTATTAATATATAGAATAATGAAAATCTATAATAGAAATGTTGCATATTTCTATATCTATATCTCCCGAGAACCTCCTTTTTTTTTACTATGAATCCCTGTTGGATCGGATTCTAACGAATCCTTAGGGAACTCGTAAGAAACTCTTTATTATAAGATAAGGACGGGCGGTCAAGAATAAAAAATCGGATTATCATACATATATTTTGTGTAGAAAGATGAATAGGTACACTTATTTAGTTCTACATTCCTTGCACTTATTATATACTTATAATAAATATACTTATCATAAGATATATTTCTAACAAGTACAAATTTCTAACAAGTACAAATATTAAATCGAGGCACCTATTCTATGACAGATTTCAATTTACCCTCTATTTTTGTGCCTTTAGTGGGCCTAGTATTTCCGGCAATTGCAATGGCTTCTTTATCTCTTCATGTTCAAAAAAACAAGATTGTTTAGATCCGATGGGATCAAATCTCATCCATTTTTTTTAACACTTGGACTTGGATCATAATACAGATATCTTTTAGTGGAATAGGGTACGGTACGACATGTGACTCCCTCCGAGCACAAATAAAAAAGCTGTTATTGTTATGCATGCAGATCCATGATATATGGATAAATGCATGTATATTATATGTGGGTATAGCTGTTTTTGTTTTCAAATAGATCAGCGAATATCTGAAATAGAAAGTCAATGTATCTATATGTATGTAGATATACATAGTGGGATCATATGAAGGGGATGTTATTATTTTATATCTAACCAATTCGATGAATTACTCCTAATGGTTTACATCATAATAGTGCTAGTTGATGAGAGTTACTTCGGGATCAAAACAAAAAAAGTAAAGTCAAATTCATTTGGCTTATTCTATTCTCTCAATTCCAATAGAATGCAACTGGATCGAGTATGAACTGGCAATCCGAACGTATATGGATAGAACTTATAACGGGGTCTCGAAAAACAAGTAATTTCTGCTGGGCCTGTATCCTTTTTTTCGGTTCACTAGGATTCTTATTGGTTGGAACTTCCAGTTATCTTGGTATGAATCTGATATCCGTATTTCCCTCTCAGGAAATCCTTTTTTTTCCCCAAGGAATCGTGATGTCTTTCTATGGGATCGCTGGTCTGTTCATTAGTTCCTATTTGTGGTGCACAATTTCGTGGAATGTAGGTAGTGGTTATGATCTTTTTGATAGAAAAGAAGGAATAGTGTGTATTTTTCGTTGGGGATTTCCTGGAATAAATCGTCGCATCTTCCTTCGATTCCTTATGAGAGATATCCAGTCAATCAGAATGGAAGTTAAAGAGGGTCTTTATCCCCGTCGTGTCCTTTATATGGAAATCAGAGGCCAGGGGGCCATTCCCTTGACTCGTACCGATGAGAATTTTACTCCACGAGAAATTGAACAAAAAGCTGCTGAATCGGCTTATTTCTTGCGCGTACCAATTGAAGTATTTTGAAATGAACTGAAGAATGAATGCTTTCTCCGCATGAGGGAAGGAACTCAGGAATCCCCTTTTTAATATAACTGAAGTTTCTTCGGAACGTTTATTCGAGCAAAACATGTTCGATTCTATTTCCCCCGTTCCGTTGGTAATACCGTTGTGTTGTGGCCCATAGAATAAAGCAGGCGGACGAATACGGAACAACCATAATAAGAAGCTATTTTTATCCACCAAAACAAAAACTATTTTTTTTACATATGGAACGAAACTCAATTCTTTCATACTAGTAACAAATCTAATAAGTATGTATTCATCACACATATCAGAACATTTCGGAATACAGTACAGAATTCATCTTTTTAGGACCAATATTTTGAATTGATACGTTAGATACAGATGGATCGTATCTCGTAAATTATCTCTCTTTCGTCAATCGATGTTTCTTTTTTTTTATCCTTTCTTTTGCTCCTTGATGACCAAACGATTGGATCTCTCATAACTATTCAATTTCTCTCTTGTTTTGCCACCCATTTCGGATTTCATCATCAATATTCTTCAGAAATATCCCCTCAATTATTCCTGGGCTGTGGGTAGCCAGTGAAACATTTCGAAATAATTGATTGATCCAGGGGGAGTTCTTTCGTCTCGAAATCCGAATAATATTCATTACTTCAAGTGGTTTTTCGGGCATTCATCGAAAGGAACAAATGAAGATACAATTGGTTCGAATTTGACCAATTGAGATATCTGGGAACTTGATTATTTCTTCATTCGAAACGGACCTTTATTCTATTTCTATATTCTTTCTAGATCCAAGGACTAAACAATTCAAAAAAAAAAAGAAGGAATAGATCCGATCCATAGGTTCCATACCTTGTTATAGAACTCATGCTTCATAGAAATATCGGATCAGATAGAGTCGGCGAATGAGGCAGTTTCATTAACAATTTACAGAACAGATTAAAAGTGCCAAAAAAGAAAGCATTGACTCCCCTCCCATATCTTGCATCTATAGTCTTTTTGCCCTGGTGGATCTCTCTCTCATTTAATAAAAGTCTGGAACCTTTAGTTACTAATTGGTGGAATACAAGGCAATCCGAAACTTTTTTGAATGATATTCAAGAGAAGAACGTTCTAGAAAGATTCATAGAATTAGAACAACTATTCCTGTTGGACGAAATGATAAAGGAGTACCCGGAGACACAGATACAAAAGCTTCGTATAGGAATCCACAAAGAAACAATACAATTGGTCAAAATGCACAATGAAGATCATATCCATATAATTTTGCATTTCTCGACAAATATAATCTGTTTTGCTATTCTAAGTGGTTATTCTATTCTGGGTAATGAAGAACTTGTCATTCTTAATTCTTGGGTTCAGGAATTCCTCTATAACTTAAGCGACACAATAAAAGCTTTTTCTATTCTTTTATTAACTGATTTATGTATCGGATTCCACTCGCCCCATGGTTGGGAACTAATGATTGGTTCGGTCTACAAAGATTTTGGATTTGCTCATAACAATCAAATTATATCTGGTCTTGTTTCCACTTTTCCAGTCATTCTAGATACAATTTTGAAATATTGGATCTTCCATTATTTAAATCGTGTATCTCCTTCACTTGTAGTGGTTTATCATTCAATGAATGAATGAAGAACTCATTTGATCTGCCGATATCAATCAAATCCGAATGTTACTTCGTACATAAACAAACCATTTTTAATCTGACTCACTCTTTATACTTCTACCCGTCTAAGGGATTCCCCCTCCAGTACAATGGCAGAATCGTGGATAGGGAACTATACTAGCTACCTACCTAATTTATTGTAGAAATTTCCGGGATCAATAATTGGACCATGCAAAATAGAAATACCTTTTCTTGGGTAAAGGAACAGATGACTCGATTCATTTCCGTATCGATCATGATATATGTCATAACTCGGACATCTATTTCAAATGCATATCCCATTTTTGCGCAGCAGGGTTATGAAAATCCACGAGAAGCAACTGGGCGTATTGTATGCGCCAATTGCCATTTAGCTAATAAGCCCGTGGATATTGAGGTTCCACAAGCTGTGCTTCCTGATACTGTATTTGAAGCAGTTGTTAGAATCCCTTATGATATGCAACTGAAACAAGTTCTTGCTAATGGGAAAAAGGGGGCTTTGAATGTGGGGGCTGTTCTTATTTTACCCGAGGGATTCGAATTAGCTCCCCCCGATCGTATTTCTCCCGAGATGAAAGAAAAGATAGGCAATCTGTCTTTTCAGAGTTATCGCCCCACTAAAAGAAATATTCTTGTGGTAGGTCCTGTTCCTGGTCAGAAATATAGTGAAATCGTCTTTCCCATTCTTTCCCCGGACCCTGCTACTAAGAAAGACGTTCACTTCTTAAAGTATCCCATATATGTAGGTGGGAACAGGGGAAGAGGTCAGATTTATCCCGATGGGAACAAGAGTAACAATACAGTCTATAATGCTACAGCAGCAGGTATAGTAAGCAGAATAGTACGTAAAGAAAAAGGGGGGTATGAAATAACCATAGCTGACGCATCGGATGGACACCAAGTGGTTGATATTATACCTCCAGGACCAGAACTTCTTGTTTCAGAGGGTGAATCTATCAAGCTTGATCAACCATTAACGAGTAATCCCAATGTGGGTGGATTTGGTCAGGGAGATGCAGAAATAGTACTTCAAGATCCATTACGTGTCCAAGGTTTGTTGTTCTTCTTGGCATCTGTTATTCTGGCACAAATCTTTTTGGTTCTAAAAAAGAAACAGTTTGAGAAGGTTCAATTGTCCGAAATGAATTTCTAGATCCACGGATTCATCAAGCTGGTAAAAAGAGCCGAATTGTTGTGATCGATGCAATTATGTATGATTCAAAAAAATCATGGAAAATGTTTTGCTTGCTTTGTTTATACTGTTTTTCTGCGAGATGCCGGAAATTGCTTGTATCCCATTCCTAGCAATAGTATGTATATTGCGAAGAAGACTACTTGATACCCCCTTCTTTTTTTCAATCAAAATGGGAGTGTTGTGACTATGCTAGGCCTCCCATTGGCAGATTGTAAATGCCATGTAATGCATCAATAGTTTTTTTGTACCTAATAGAATCGAATTCTAATAGATAATAGGCATAAGTAGGAAGAGAATACACGCGGATAAATGAAAGGAACAAATGATTCTAGGAGGGATTACTCGTCTTCCTAATCTTCCACACAAGAAAAGGGTGGAAAATTCCTTTTCTTGTGTGGAAATAATAATGATTATTGATCCTGTTCGTCAAAGATTACTATTTATTTGATTTTCCAGTTCTATCGGAACTCGTTTGTTTCGATTCATAAGAAGTAGTGGACAAACAAAAAAAGGGCTGGGAGTAACTTACTGAGCAAATAAAACTTCTTCAATGAACTTATAAAAAAAAGTAAAAAAAAGAAAATTTTAACTGTGATGAGATAATCAATAAGGATTGGGATATGCGCAAAAATCCAAGATTTCATCTTTT